TTTATTTCTATTGTTCCATATTTGTTAAAATCAAATCGATTGAATTATTGTTCAGATTAAAATCAATCAAAATTGATAAGGAGTTGGTTAATGATGCTCGAACATATACTTGTTTTGAGTGCCTATTTATTTTCTATTGGTATTTATGGGTTGATCACAAGTCGAAATATGGTTAGAGCCCTTATGTGTCTTGAACTTATATTAAATTCAGTTAATATCAATTTTGTAACATTTTCTGATATTTTTGATAATCGTCAATTAAGAGGAGACATTTTCTCAATTTTTGTTATAACTATTGCAGCCGCTGAAGCAGCTATTGGACTTGCTATTGTTTCATCAATTTATCGTAATAGAAAATCAACTCGTATTAACCAATCAAATTTATTGAATAAATAGTATTAATCATATAAATGAAAATTTGAATATTACTAAATTAATTCAGATTAGCGGGTTTGATACGGGCAAGGTATGATCGTGGTTTCAAAAAATGAAAAATCAAAGTATTTTGGACCTCCCTCATCAATCAATTCAGAAGTAAATTGATTCTGATCACCCATTGATTCGTCTGGAATCGAACTATAGGATTCATTTGTTAAGTATTAAGTTAGTTTACTAGACTGAAAATTTATGACGTTCAAAAATGTATAAATCCAATGTCACATTCAGTAAAGATTTATGATACATGTATAGGATGTACTCAATGTGTTCGAGCGTGCCCCACTGATGTATTAGAAATGGTACCCTGGGACGGATGTAAAGCTAAACAAATCGCTTCCGCTCCAAGGACCGAAGACTGTGTTGGTTGTAAGAGATGTGAATCCGCCTGCCCGACGGATTTTTTGAGTGTTCGAGTTTATTTATGGCATGAAACAACTCGCAGTATGGGTCTAGCTTATTGATACATTCCATAAAACTCTACTTGAATACATTTTTTTTTACCGAAAAAATCCGTGCTCAATTTCATTTTGAGCACGGATTTTTCTGGCCCAAGTCTATCTTATCTTTACCACGAACCATTTTCCTTGCTTAACAATAATTGTCGTTTTGCCAATATTTGCGGGTTGCTTAATTTTTTTTCTTCCACATAGGGGCAATAGAGGAATCCGGTGGTATACTATATGTATTTGTATCCTAGAACTTCTTCTAACGACTTATGCATTCTGCTATCATTTTCAATCGGATGATCCATTAATCCAACTAATGGAAGATTATACATGGATCCATTTTTTGGATTTCCATTGGAGCTTAGGAATAGATGGACTCTCTATAGGACCCATTTTACTGACGGGATTCATCACTACTTTAGCCACTTTAGCGGCCTGGCCGGTTACTCGAGATTCTCGATTATTTCATTTTCTGATGTTAGCAATGTACAGTGGGCAAATAGGATTATTCTCTTCTCGAGATCTTTTACTTTTTTTCCTCATGTGGGAGTTAGAATTAATTCCCGTTTATCTACTTGTATCCATGTGGGGAGGAAAAAAACGTCTGTACTCGGCTACAAAATTTATTTTGTACACAGCGGGGGGTTCTATTTTTCTTTTAATGGGAGTTCTGGGTATCGGTTTATTTGGTTCTACTGAACCAACATTAAATTTTGAAATATTAACTAATCAGTCCTATCCCGTGGCCTTGGAAATAATATTTTATATTGGATTTTTTCTTGCTTTTGCTGTCAAATTGCCAATCATACCCCTACATACATGGTTACCAGATACCCACGGAGAGGCACATTATAGTACTTGTATGCTTCTAGCTGGAATCTTATTAAAAATGGGAGCGTATGGATTAGTTCGGATTAATATGGAATTATTTCCCCACGCTCATTCTCTATTTTCTCCTTGGTTAATAATAGTAGGCGCAATGCAAATAATCTATGCAGCTTCAACATCTCTCGGTCAACGGAATTTAAAAAAAAGAATAGCCTATTCCTCTGTATCTCATATGGGTTTCATAATTATAGGAATTGGTTCTATCACGGATATGGGACTCAACGGAGCCCTTTTACAAATAATCTCGCACGGATTTATTGGTGCTGCGCTTTTTTTCTTGGCCGGAACAACTTATGATAGAATACGTCTTGTTTATCTTGACGAAATGGGTGGAATAGCTATTCCAATGCCAAAAATATTCACGATGTTCAGTAGCTTTTCGACGGCCTCCCTGGCATTACCAGGTATGAGTGGTTTTGTTGCCGAATTAATAGTCTTTTTTGGACTAATTACTAGTTCAAAATATCTTTTAATTACAAAACTCCTAATTACTTTTGTAATGTCAATTGGAATGATATTAACTCCTATTTATTTATTATCTATGTTACGCCAGATGTTTTATGGATACAAGATATTTAATGGCCCAAACTCTTATTTTTTTGATTCTGGGCCGCGAGAGTTATTTCTTTTGATCTCGATTTTTTTACCTGTACTCGGTATTGGTATGTATCCCGATTTCGTTCTTTCACTAGCAGTTGAAAGGGTTGAAGTTATTCTATCTAATTCTTTTTATAGATAGTTTTGATTTTTTTAAGAATCAAAATGAAAAAAATCTTATCATTTAAAAAAATGTTTGTTGTACAATGACAAAAAGAAGGCTTTTTTTTCTTCTCTTGCATTAAGTAAAATGATTAAGTAAAATGAGCTGGCTAGAACCCCGCGAGTCGCTAACATATTTGAATTTGATTCGCGGGGTTCTAGCCAGCTCAAACAATGTTTTTTATCTGATATCGGAAGAACTTCCCTTTTTATTCAATTAGATTAGATGTTAATGTAAATGAACCATAACTATGTAGTCCTATTCCTAATAAATTGACTCCAAAATAGCATATCCAAATTATAAGAAATCCAATAGACGCCACAATTGCTGAATTTGTACCCTTGAATTTTATATTTGTTCGAGTATGTAAATAAATTGCAAATATGACCCAAGTAATAAAAGCCCAAGTTTCTTTTGGGTCCCAACTCCAATAGGATCCCCATGCTTCGTTAGCCCATACTGCTCCAGAAAGAATTCCTATGGTTAAAAAGATAAATCCTAGACTAATAACCCGGTAACTCCAATAATCCAACTGTTGAATCAACTGCGACCTATAATAATTCCTTGGAGAAAAAATAGAAGGTTTTTGTAAAACAGTTCTTCGTTCATTCATGGATTCGATTTCCCCAAGGAAAAATGACTCATTTAAATTTAATAAATGATTACTCGTAGAAAAAAACCTTCTATTTTTTCTAACTGTAATGACTAGAAGTGATACTGATAATAATGATCCACATAAAAGGGCCGCATAGCCTAATATCATCATACTTACGTGCATTATTAGCCACTCAGATTGAAGGGCGGGTACTAATATTGCGGATTCATGTATTTCAGTTAAAAGGCCTGAAGTAGCAAAGCCTTGGGAAAAAATAGCACTTGGGCCAATTATTGTGCTTAGAAGATTTTGATTTTTTTTGAAATATGGAACTATATAAATAAAGGAAAAACTCCATGAAAGAAAGATTAACGATTCATATAAATTGCTTAGTGGAAAATGTCCCGAATAAATCCAACGAGAAATTAATAATCCTGTTATACAGAAAAAAGTAACTATTATGCCCTTTTTGGATGAATCATATAGTTTTATGATTTCATCGATTAAAAAGGTTATCAAATGAATTGTAATTATAATTGAAACGGTCGAAAAAGAAATATGAGTTAATATATGTTCTAAAGTTGAAAATATCATAAAAGGGGAGTTCTTTAATTATAAAATCAAAATCGGAAATTGAATTCATTATAGGATCAATTTCATTTTTTTAGGGGATGATATGCCGCCACTCGGACTCGAACCGAGATGCTCTAGCACTGCTTCCTAAGAGCAGCGTGTCTACCAATTTCACCATAGCGGCTTGTCTTGACCTCATAATAGTCTATGAATAAGTAATCGTCTAGATTTCAGAATTCAATTGGGTGCAATATTTTTTAGGAAAGATTGAATTTGATGAATAAAATTTTGTTCAAATGGATATTTGAAGGTTCATTATTTTCATTTAGGGTCTTAGTTTTATTGTCTATTTTTTTATACTCTTCTCAACCTGAATTCCTAAAAAACTCGATAGTCCCACCATGAATTAAAGGATAGAACCCCCCCCAAAAAAAGTATTTTTTTTGAATTCGTTAAGGTAAGGTAAAAGGTAAACAGAAGAATTATTATTCTCCATATGCTAATCTAAGAGCGGAACGAATTCCATTCCCTGTTGAGTTAATCAATAAGAAATGGAATTCGGAAATTTTATTTTCGAAATGAAATGAGTCAATTTTTGAGTCAGGTCGATTTAGATTATTTCAACGTGTTATGTTTTATTTCTTAGTTTATTTGTTTGTCGCACAAAAAAAACTTTTTGAATTCCCAGTAGCAAGAGATTTCCCCAAGGAAAACGCTTTTAACGCTGCCCAATACCCCTTCCGTTTCCAAAAATTTTTACGAATACGCTTTTTTGATGCAGAAGTACGTTTTTTTGGAACTGCCATTTAAATAAAAATTAATAAATTTTTCATTGATATAGCTGGATGTGAAAGACATCTATTGTTCATATTGTTCAACAAAATCTGCGTTTTTCTAATTCACTATGTATTTCTTTTCTAGATAATATTTTTTTTCTAAAAATCTATAAAATCTAAAAGAATAGAATAAGTTGGGTGAACGATATGGGAATATCACATGAAATATTATTAAAAATCTAAAAACAAGAATAGTTTTAGTCACTTGTCAAACTCGGGAAAAATATACCGAATTCGACTTGAATTTTAAAATTCCAAGGAGACTCGTAATTAATTTATTTCTTTCATATGATTTGACCAATTGTAACTTCTTGATTTGAATATTTGACATATTTAGCAGAAATTCAGTAAAGAATAAGAAAAAAATTCTATTTAAGTTAGGTTAAGTTATTGCATATCTTCATTTTTTTATTGACTCCTTTCAAAAGAGGTAAGGTCCGGCGAATCGGAAACAATTAATATTAATTAAGAATTAAAAAACTTTTTTTATGGAACAGACATATCAATATGCGTGGATTTTGCCCTTCGTTCCACTTCCAGTTCCTATGTTAATAGGAGTTGGACTTCTTATTTTTCCGACAGCGACAAAAAATCTTCATCGTATATGGGCCTTTCCAAGTATTTTTTTGCTAAGTATAGTCATGATTTTTTCAACGAATCTGTCTATTCAACAAATAAATAGCAGTTCTATCTATCAATATGTATGGTCGTGGACCCTCGATAATGATTTTTCTTTAGAATTTGGCTATTTGTTCGATCCACTTACTTCTATTATGTCGATGTTAATCACTACTGTTGGAATTATGGTTCTTATTTATAGTGATAATTATATGGCTCACGATCAAGGATACTTGAGATTTTTTGCTTATATGAGTTTCTTCAGTACTTCCATGTTGGGATTAGTTACTAGTTCAAATTTGATACAAATTTATATTTTTTGGGAATTGGTTGGAGTGTGTTCCTATCTATTAATAGGATTTTGGTTTACACGACCTCCTGCGGCAAATGCTTGTCAAAAGGCGTTTGTAACGAATCGTGTAGGGGATTTTGGTTTATTATTAGGAATTATAGGTTTTTATTGGATAACTGGTAGCTTTGAATTTCGGGATTTATTCGAAATACTCAATAACTTGATTTATAACAATGAAATCAATTTTCCATTTGTTACTTTGTGTGCTGCTCTATTATTTGCCGGTGCAGTTGCTAAATCTGCACAATTTCCTCTTCATGTGTGGTTACCCGATGCTATGGAGGGACCCACCCCTATTTCGGCTCTTATACATGCTGCGACTATGGTAGCAGCGGGGATTTTTCTTGTAGCTCGCCTTCTCCCTCTTTTCATAGTTATACCTTATATAATGAATTTAATCTCGTTGATCGGCGTAATCACACTATTATTAGGAGCTACTTTAGCTCTTGCTCAAAAAGACATTAAGAGGGGTTTAGCCTATTCGACAATGTCTCAATTGGGTTATATGATGCTAGCTCTAGGAATGGGGTCTTATCGCAGTGCTTTATTTCATTTGATTACTCATGCTTATTCCAAAGCATTATTATTTTTAGGTTCTGGGTCCGTTATTCATTCAATGGAAACTCTTGTTGGTTATTCTCCGGAGAAAAGCCAGAATATGGTTCTTATGGGGGGTTTAACAAAACATGTACCGATTACCAAAACCTCTTTTTTATTAGGTACACTTTCTCTTTGTGGTATTCCACCTCTTGCTTGTTTTTGGTCAAAAGATGAAATTCTTAATGATAGTTGGTTGTATTCGCCGGTTTTCGGAATAATAGCTTGGGCCACAGCAGGATTAACTGCATTTTATATGTTTCGTATCTATTTACTTACTTTTGAGGGACATTTAAACGTTCATTTTCAAAATTATAGGGGCAACCAAAATACCTCTTTCTATTCCATATCCCTATGGGGTAAAGGGTGTTCAAAAAGAATTAACAAAAATTTTCGTTTATTAAGAGTGAATAATAATGAAAGTTCTTCTTTTTCGAAAAAGACATATCGAAGTGATGAGAATGTAAGAAAAAAGGGCAGGGAGGGGCTTTTGGTTAATATTCTTAATTTTGATAATCAAAAGCCCTTTTGGTATCCTTATGAATCGGACAATACGATGTTATTTCCTTTACTGATATTAGTCCTATTTACTTTGTTTGTTGGATCTCTAGGAATCCCCTTTAATCAAAAGGGAACAGATTTTGATATATTATCAAAATGGTTAGCTCCATCTATTAACCTTTTAGATCAAAAGTCAAAAGATTCAACAGGTTGGTATGAATTTTTGAAAGATGCAGTTTTTTCAGTCAGTATAGCTTCTTTTGGAATATTTCTAGCGTCTTTTTTATACAAACCCATTTATTCCTCTTTCAAAAATTTCGACTTAATAAATTCATTTGTTAAGCTAGGTCCAAAAAGAAAATGTTGGGATAAAATTATAAATGGCCTGTATGATTGGTCATATAATCGTGCTTATATCGATGCTTTTTATACAACATGCTTTACTAGGGGAATAAGGGAGTTGGCTCAAGTAACAGATTTTTTTGATAGACGAGTAATTGATGGAATTACGAATGGGTTTGGTGTTATGAGTTTCTTTGTAGGAGAAGGTATCAAATATATAGGAGGTGGCCGTATTTCTTCTTATCTTTTCGTCTATTTCTTTTGTGTATCAATTTTATTATTATTTATTTTTTGGAATCTCGCATTAGTAGGGTAATACATCTATGGTAATAGTATAGTAAAAACCCCATATGGTTGATCTTTTGAACCCGCTTCAAGCCATGATGACTAACCAACCAATCTTGGGGTAACTTGGGGTAAACAGTCTCGACTGCTTATGTTTACTTTCACTTAATTCTTGTACATAGGAAATGAGATTGAAGTCCTTTAACAGCAAATTTTTAAGCCGTTTTATTTCACTCATATAACTATCTGGTTTAATTCATCAACCCAACGATGAATAAAAAAATGGATATTCAAATCATTTAACTTTCTGAAAAGAAATAGGGAAAATTTTATGTCTTACCGAATCACACGTAGAGATATTGATAATACACATAGAGTTAATGGTATTTCATAACTAATTGATTGAGCAGCAGCCCTTAATCCACCTAAAAAGGAATATTTATTGTTGGATCCATATCCCGACATAAGAAGTCCAACGGGAGCAAGGCTTGAAACGGCGATCCATAAAAAAACACCAATACTAAGATCGGCTAGAATAAAGCGATAGCTAAAAGGAATTACTGAATAACTTAGTAAAATAGATATGACTGCTATGGATGGCCCGATACTGAATAAGCGAGTATCTCCTCTAGATGGAAGAAGATTCTCTTTGAAAAGTAGTTTTGTACCATCTGCTAAAGCTTGAAGAATTCCCAAAGGCCCCGCGTATTCGGGGCCAATACGTTGTTGTATCCCTGCAGATATTTCTCTTTCTAACCAAACAATTACTAGTACACCTAGTGTAATTCCTAATACAAGAATGAAAATAGGGACAAGCATCCATATGATCTCGTAGGCTTCTTTTAAGGATTCCAATCTGAAAAAAGAATTGATGGCTTGTATTTCTGGTGTATCAATTATCATTTCAACGATCAACTTCTCCCATAATGATATCTATGCTACCTAGTATCGTCATAATATCGGCCAATTTCATTCTTTTAACTAGCTGCGGAAGAATTTGCAAGTTGATAAAACCCGGCGGTCGGATTTTCCATCTCCAAGGAAAAACACTGCGATCTCCTATCAGAAAAATTCCCAATTCACCTTTTGGTGCTTCGACTCTTACATAAAGTTCTTGTTTGGATAATTCAAAAGTTGGAGAAGGTTTTTTACTAATAAATCGATATTCAAAATCATTCCATTCGGGGTCTTTTATTCTATCAAAGCGTCGGCCTTCTAAATTTTCAAAGGGCCCCCCGGGAATTCCTTCCAGAGCCTGTTGGATAATTTTGATGGATTCTGTCATTTCACTGATTCGTACTAAATAACGGGCTAATGAATCCCCTTCTTTTTGCCATCGAATCTCCCAATCAAATTCGTCGTAACACTCATAACGATCAACTTTACGAAGATCCCATTGTATTCCGGAAGCTCGTAGCATTGGCCCTGATAAACCCCAATTTAGTGCTTCTTCTCCGCCAATAATGCCTACGCCCTCAACTCGTTTTAAAAAAATAGGATTCCGCGTAATAAGCTTTTGATATTCAGCAACCCCGCTTAAAAAAGAATCACAAAAATCCAAACATTTATCTATCCAGCCATGAGGTAGATCGGCAGCGACTCCTCCGATACGAAAATAATTATGCATCATGCGCATACCGGTAGCAGCTTCAAATAGGTCATATATTAATTCGCGTTCTCGAAAAATATAGAAGAAAGGGGTCTGTGCCCCAATATCTGCCATAAAAGGGCCAAGCCATAACAAATGGGAAGCGATACGACTCAACTCCAACATAATCGCTCTGATATAGCTAGCCCTTTTAGGTACTTGAATATTGCCCAGCTGTTCGGGTCCATTTACGGTTATTGCTTCTGTGAACATAGTAGCTAAATAATCCCAACGTGTCACATAAGGCAAATATTGTATAATTGTTCGATTTTCCGCAATTTTCTCCATCCCTCTATGTAAATAACCCAATATTGGTTCACAGTCAATAACATCTTCACCATCGAGAGTAACGATCAGTCGAAGAACACCATGCATTGATGGGTGGTGAGGGCCCATATTGACTATCATGAGGTCTTTTCTTGTAGTTGGTGCAATCATAAGTTTTTCCCGAGTCATTCTTCCATGCATTGCTGAAAGTAAAAAGAAGTTCATAAAAATTAAAACGACTAAGCGCAAACGGTATCGCGCTTCAAATTAACGAGTTTTTATCTCTCGAATATCCAACTTACCGATTAATTCTTTATAACGCCCTCTATTTCTTTTTGACAAATAGGCCAGCAGTCGTTGACGTTTTCCCAAAATTTTTCGCAAACCTCTCTGAGATGAAAAGTCTTTTTTGTGCAATTCTAAATGTGAAGTAAGTTTCCTTATCTTAGTGGTGAAACTGAATACTTGAAATTCAACAGACCCCTTGTTTTCTTCATTTTCTTTTTGAGAAATAACTGAAATGAATGAATTTTTTACCATAAAAAAATTCCCCCCTCTTTTTTACAGATATAGATTTTACCGATCAGTAATAATAATGCTATTAATTTGAATATAATTTGAATATAATAATCTAACCCAAATTTCTTTATGAAATCCTAATTTTCTGAATTCAAATCAATCAATCCAATTTCAAATTGGATTTAGATGGGAATAGAAAAAGATTGGTACATTTTTTCATCGAAGAATTTCGACCTAAAACGAAGAAGATTTTGTTGATTCATTTCGGGATCTAATTGAGAAATTCTTCATTTCTGGATACTAGAATGAAATGTGAGAGAAGATATGTGATCTGTATATTTGTTTGTTTTCCTATATCCTATAATAGGATAGGGTATATAATTATAGGGTATAGGATATATATAAACAGTGTATTGTCCACAAATTTTCAATAAATTTTCAATCGGGGGTAGAGATATGTCCTTAACATATTGAAACGACTGCCATTATTGGTATCAAACCAATAACGATTCATACAAGCTAAGTCTTCTAATCGATAATTAGGCCAAAGAAAGAGCTTGACTTTCATTAATTGATTTTTCTCTCTATCAAGATGGTTATTGTTATATAAAACTTGGCTGCGGTTTTTTACGTTCGTTTCGTTCGAAAATACCGGATTTCTGTCTATATAATTTCTATTCTTTGAATTGAAACAAATTAGAATTCTTAATTTTCTACGACGCCTAAACGATAAAATATTTTCAGGAACAAGTAAATCAAAACGATTTTTGTCTCTATTTCCAGCTATTCTCTGACGTGGTGAAATAGTTTCACCAAAATTATGTTTTGAAACATATCTTTGCTCTTGGTATTTTTTATTCGTTTGATGGTTACTCTTATGAACCAACGAAATACCTATGGTTTGATACAGAATCAATTGCCCATCTTTTTGTCTAGGCCGACGAATGGGTTCTAAAAAAAATGTTCCACCCCGTACGAATTCTGAAATATGGAAATCTCTCTGATTCGGTATTATATCCAAACTCAGTGTTTTCTTTTGAGTCGAGGATATAATAATTTGTCTTGGATCTATCAGTTTAATCAAGAGAGCATATACCTTGAAATTATTGATCATTCTTTCATTCACAGTCTTAGCCCATCCAAGTTGAAAAAGCAAATAATGTTCCAGGAAGAAATCTAGTTCTTCCGTGGTCTTTGCGCATTTTTCCCACTCTGGTGACAATATTTCGTCGTGGTCATGGTGTGAGATAGCGGATCTCCAATCTCTTCCGCTTGTGGGTTCTTTTTCTTCTTGATTTGGATGCTTTTTATTCAATGCTATCAAAAAACTTCCTTTTTCCTTTTCTTCCTTTTCATTCATTTTTTTATCATTTAAATTGAAAAGAAGTAATTTGCTTGGTATAAACCAAGGTTTCATTTTATATGTCTTATAAAGTAACACAAATTCTGGGAAGAACCAACAAAGGTCCAGATTCGATATGGAATGCTTTGGCATTTTTTTTTTATTCATTCCCATCCAATCAAAAAACTCTTTGTAGGAATTTGGTGGATTGATTGGATTGATTTCGGGAATCATCATCATAAGATAAAAAAGACCCAAAATCTCTTTTTTTTGCTGAAGATAAGAATTTACAATTTTCCAATCCAAATATTTTCGCTCCGTCGGGTTTCCCATATTATAAGAAATCTCTTGGTTCTTATGAAGGGGAGATCTATAACAAAAACTTTGCGTCTTATTTTCATAATCATAATTAAGAAATTTATATGATAAAAAATCATATCTATAGTTTTTTAGAAAATTATTGTCTTGATTCAATAATGAATATACTTGAAATTTTTTTTTGGAATCAATTAATTGGTCTTTTTCATATGAATGCCATTTGCTTAAATTTTCTTTTTTAGCTATACGACGCCGATGAATTGTATTTCGCCATTTTTCTGGTATTAATCTAGACCATCTGGTCTGAGATAAATGGTATTGATAATTCCCTCTTAACCAGTTTTTCCATTGATTGATTTCATAATTCGAAAGTTTCGTATCTGCTAATTTCGAATGAATCATTCCTTTTAACCAGTTTTTCCATCGATTCATTTCATAATTCGAAAGTTTCTTATCTGCTAATTTCGAATGAACCATTCCTTGTGTTTCAAAAAAATCCTTTATTTTAGGCTTAAGAAAGGGGTGGATTCCTCGATATTGCTGAACAACAGATCTTAACGAGTTACTAACTTGAATTTGTGATAATTTGTAAAATACATATGCTTGTGACACGTATGATAAGTCATGAAAAAAATGTGAATTTGCTTTAATATTACTAATATGATCAAGCGAGTTTTTTATAGTCAAAATAAACGCAATTGGAGTTTTCTTTTTTTTATTAATTCTTTCTTCAATTTTTTTTGTTATTTTTTTTGTTAATTCAAAAAAAATCATAACCATTTCGTATTTTTTATATATTCTACTTTCTTTATATATTCTACTTTCTTTATCTTTATTAAATTTCAAAATTTGTTTTTGAATCCAATATTCAACAAAAAATGGAAAATTTTGAACAAAAAATGCCAAATTTAGGATTAATCGAGTACTTATTCTTTTTAATATTTTCCATTTTTTGTTGAATATTTTTGCATTATAACTTTTTTTGTTAAGACTAAGATTATTTATTCTTGAAGTTACTTTTTCTTTCTCTTTTTTGATTCTTTCTATTTTTTTTTTTATTTTATTTGTTCTATCGGTCAGATCCTTGATTTTTTTTTCTGTCAATGAAGAATTTGGCCAACTCGGAGATGCAATTTGACTAAATGATTCGTGAATTATCTGATTACTTATTATGG